AAAGAAAGAGATATTCGCATTCATATACATAAAAATTATGTAGGAACCAAAAAAATCTTTTCTTTTTTTTTGAAAAAACGTGAATGGATTTCTTTGAAGTAATGATACTCTTCAAATTATGATATTCGTGGAAAATAAATCGCAACAAATGCAAAGAAGGAACATCTTTGATCCAGCATTGAAGGATTTGAACCAAGATTTCCAGATGGATGGGATGGGGTATTAATAGATCTGACACAGAATTTAAATGTGAAAATTTATCCTCTAAAAAAGTAAATATTGAATGAATAGATCGTAAATTCTGAGATTTTGGTATTTTTTTTTCTTCAAGGGAGAATACTAATCGCGACGATAATGGAATTTCCAGAACGACTCCAAAACCTTCTGATAGTATTTGAAAAGAAAAATGAGAAGAAAAATAATTCTTATGCCCCCAAAACACATTTTCGTTAGAATAATTCACCGAAGAAATCAAAGATTTCTGTTGATACATTCGATTAATTAAATGTTTCACAAGTACTAAACTAAATTTATTGTCATAACCAAAAATTTCCACAGGTTCGTAAAAAAGAAAACTCTTGAAGCTATGATCATGAGCAAGTGAGTAAATAAACTCCTGAAGGAGTAGCGGATATAGGAAATTTTGTTGACGAAATGTTTCTTTTTTCAATCTAAATATCTTTGTAATTCTGTCATTTACAAACATTTTTACTGGAACCAAAAAAGGGAGGCACTTATTGTGTTATGAAATGATACATAGTGCAATATGGTCAGAACGGTGCATTTTTACATTTTATGTTTTATTTTTATATAGTATATTTTTTATCTTATACTAAAATAGTGTGAAAATTTTATAATTCTAAGAATCTAGTAATCTAGAATCTTTCTAGTATTGATATATAGATTCTGCACTGTCTCTACTGTTACTTTATAAATTCTCTATTTTTTTCTTATTCTGTATATCTGTATAAAAGTCTAAAAATTTTAGAAAAATATCTTATTCTTTTACTATATACTGTACTGTGATGTAAATAATGTAATGGTAATCTAAGAAGTAAAATATTCTAGAAAAGTAAGAACAAATAAAAAAATATATACCCCGGAGACAGAGAGCCCAATCTACAGATCTTTTTCCTTTCCCTTTATATCCATTTTGAATTTCTTTGTTAATATAACTAGAATAAAAAAAAAATTAATAAAAAGAAGAAAAGCGGGTAAAAATCTTTTATTTTTGCAACCCAATCACTCTTTTGACCTTGGAAAAAAAAAAGAAAAAGAAAAATTCTTTTTTTTTTATCACTATACTATTTCTTATACACATCCGTCTCCAATCCATATTAAAAAATAATTAGGATTAAAAAAAGAATAAAAGGTCCACTCAAAATTTACAAGAAAACCTTTTCCCACATCAGGTACTAATCTATTTTTAACGTCTAATTAGTAAATTAATTGGGTAATCATTCAAATTAAGAAAATAAGCTCGTTTCTTTTTATCTTACTCAAATTGGAGCCATAAAGCTCTATCCATTTATTCACTAGACCCACCTATCAAATACTTTATTAAACATCAAAATTTTTCTAAAAAGGACAAATTATGATGTTCCATTATGAGTATTCAATTTATTATTTTTCTATGATTCTATTATTTTTTTTTATATTTTTTTTTTTACGACATGCTTTTTTTTCCATTCATTACCTTTCAGGATCAGTCGCGGTCTTATAAACTCTAACAAAAGTATAGACGAATTACTTCATCCAAATGTGTAAAAGATCATAGTCGCACTTAAAAGCCGAGTACTCTACCGTTGAGTTAGCAACCCGGATAAAGATGAAGTTTAGATATGATCAAAAAAAAAAGAAGGAAATTGTACTGCAAAACTGCGTCAAAACATGGAACTAGCAACAAATCTAAATAACAAAATATCAAGCGGATCAGGTTCATAAAACAAGAGATTCAAAAGAGAATGAGAAAATTGAAAAACCAACCAATTTTTTTTTTTCAATTTATTTTTTATTTTCGCTAAGAAAATACATTTTTTATATTTTGATTTGTCTAAAAAAAGAATAAATCCAGCAAACCCTTCTATTTTCCTAAAGTGAAGAAAAGAACCAATAGGGAATGAGGATAAGAGGATAAAAAGATCTATTTCTCTACGAGAAAATTATATTTGTTCGAGACACCATTGTCAATATGAATGTACTTTTTATAAAACAAAATTCACGGAATTCTATAGAAATTTGTGTTGGATTAACACAACATAAAGAAGAAATAAGTAATTTGAGCGAAAAAAAAGAAAGGTACAATACAAATACAAGAAAGATTACCCCCCCTTTTTTTTTTTGGGGGGTTCCACAAAAAGAAGCAAGAAAAAAAGAAGATAAATATTAATAGAACAAGAAAAACTTTGAATTTGAATAAAGAATTAAACAAAGATAGGTACTAATTAGCCTACCTTTTTTTTTTATTGATGACTTTTTTCCTTTCTTTTTTGTAAAAAGAAACTCAAAATTCTTTAAAGAAATAATTCTGCCTTCCTTAAAATATCATGAACAGTTCCTGTGGGTTGAGCGCCCTTTTCAAGGAAATATAAAATAGCAGGAACATTTGAATAAGTTTTATTATTTATCGGATCATAAAAACCCACTCTTCGAAGATCTCTTCCTTCTCTTCGGGATCGAACATCAATTGCAACGATTCGATAGATGACTCATTGGGATAGATGTAGATAAAAGTTGCCCCCCCTAGAAACGTATAGGAGGTTTTCTCCTCATACGGCTCAAGAAAAAATGATTCTAATTTCCTAATTTCTATCTATATAGATAAAAATAAAAAGATAAGTAGATCCATAAAGAATTAGACTAGAATTTGAGCCTTTTTGCTTCTTTACAGAAAAAAAAAAAAAAAAAAAAAATATCATTCGTACTCCTAACTCAAGTAGTTTTTAAAGAGTTCGAAGGGAAATCTTTAGAAATTTTTGAGCTGTCTCTAACCTCTTTTTTTGTCTCCTTTTGGATCTTTTTTTTTTTTTTTACTCATTCTGATCCAATTGTTAAGACAGGTGAAAATAGTGTTTCTTTGTTCCGGAATTCGTTGTCTTTGCTTTACACTTTGTGTAATCTGAAATCATTGGGTTTAGACATTACTTCGATGATCCTTACTCCTTTTCAAAAAGGCAGCAACATACCTTTTGTTTTTTCTATAGAAAAGGGAAAAATAAAACGAAAGATTGATTCCTTTGTTATACATTTTTGATCGAAAAATTTTAAAAATTTCGACAATTTTTACTTTTTTTATTTCATTCAAACTTGTTCAAATTTGAATCTATCCCTTTATATGTCTATATATTTATAAATATATTTACATATCTATTTTTATTCTAATTATATTTAGATTGATCATATATTTTTGATGAGATATTTACAAAGTTGGTTTAACTTATTGATTGTCACTAACCCTAGATTATTCTCCCGATAAATGAATCAATAAGTTTTGCTCGAGCTCCATCATATGCTATTTTTATTTACTAACCCAAGACAAATGAAATTTAGTTTTTAGCAGAACAAACTATGTCGAGACAAGAGCATCTTCATTCGCATAGAAAATGATGGATGTCAGAATCCACAACCAACCATGTCCTTCAAGTCGCACGTTGCTTTCTACCACATCGTTTCAAACGAAGTTTTACCATAACATCCTCTAATTTTATTTGAATTTGAAACCATATGCAATTTATTCAATATGGAATCATGAATAACCATTGACTGAACCGATACATAATAATTCACATTTATCTATGAATAGATAGATATTTATCCGGAAAGTATTTTCCTTAATTTAACCCTATATATGTCTATATATATATATATATATTTTTTTTTTTTATTTTTTTCATTCAGATTGGATAACATTCTATCCAATATTACACAGAAAATTTTTTCATTCAATTTGAAATTTCAATAGAGAAGCTTTTTTTGTTTCTGACGGAAATTATCTGGGACGGAAGGATTCGAACCTCCGAGTAACGGGACCAAAACCCGTTGCCTTACCGCTTGGCCACGCCCCATTTTTATTTTGTCTAAGACAAATTAAGCGAAATATTTGTTATTCGTCAATAACCATCCAAAATACATACCAAAATACATATAGGACATTAGGGCATGTTGTCGCTAGGATGAAACACAATAGATATAGAATCAAAAAAAGGAATTGATCATTACATAAAATTTAATTAAAATATTGTATGAAAGTATAATTCTTTTATTCTCATTTGATTGGAGAATGTAAGGAATAATTCTTTATTGGGTAGAAGTCAAAGAAAAGCAGAATTTCTTTTTTTCTACCTTATTTTTTTTTTCATTTTTCCCTAAAAAAACTCAATCCAATCTGGTAATTTATTCTCATTTCATTTTAATTTTTAAGAACAAGAAAAAAAAATGTTTGTTATGTTTAATATCTTTAATTTCATCTGTATCTGTCTTAATTTTACCCTTTATTCAAATAGTTTTTTCTTCACCAAATTGCCCGAGGCTTATGCCTTTTTCAATCCAATCGTAGAAATTATGCCGGTTATACCTTTATTCTTTTTTCTATTAGCCTTTGTTTGGCAAGCTGCTGTAAGTTTTCGATAAAAAGTAAATCTATATTCAATTCATATTCCTAATTTCTTCGATAAAAAATAGGATTTTTTTATTCTAAAAATCCATAAGATCAGAAAAGTTTGACATTAAGAACCCTCGATTCAAAAAGCGAAATTATGGTATCTTCTATTTTCTATAGATTTCTATATAATTTCAATAAAGGGGGCAATAATTTTGAATCGGCTTATTTATTTTTTTGTTCTGAGTTTTCCTTTATAAGTTCCCATACAATCATACAATATATAATTATATATATATGGCAATAAATTTTTGGTAACGAAGAAATAGGAATCTTATTATATTAGAAAAAAATTCGTGAAAATAAATTTTAAAAACTTCCTTTTTTCATCTTTAGAACGTCATATCAAAATAATGTATAGTGTATGTCGTAAAATAGGTAATCTATTTCCTTAAAAAAAATGATCTTATCTTGGAGATTGTACAATGCTTACTCTTAAACTATTCGTCTACACAGTAGTAATATTCTTTGTTTCTCTCTTCATCTTCGGATTCTTATCTAATGATCCGGGACGTAATCCTGGGCGTGAAGAATAAAAAAGAGATGAGATGATATTTGTTTTTATTTTTTCCTTTCTTTTTTCATAGGTAAATGTATCAATAAATAAATACTAAATAAAGATAAAAAATTCATAAAAAAATTGAACGAAATTTCTTCTAACTTGAAAATTTCAAGTTATCAGGGGAGTCGGAGAGAGAGGGATTCGAACCCTCGGTACGAAAAATTCATACAACGGATTAGCAATCCGACGCTTTAGTCCACTCAGCCATCTCTCCCCATTCCCAATTGGAAATTTCTCATGTGATATGACACGTTATGATACATAAAGTCAAGATTTTGAGAACAATTTTGATTTTCCTTCTTTTTTGATAATGATCCAAAATGGATTTCTCAAATAGAAAGAATACATTACTTCTTTTATTTTGTACAAAAGCTTCATTTCCCCGGCCTAGTTAAGTACTGGCCGGGCCAGTACTTCTTTTGTTCCAATGTTCCAACGAAATTAATATAGAATATTATATATCGAAATAGTAATTGAAATAGTAAGATTCTATATCTACTCTTAATCTATTCTAGTGTTCTAGAATAGAGTATTCTAGTATATAGTAATATAGTAATCTTATAGTACTAATTACTAGTCTTTTTTTTTTTTCAAGTCCGTCGGAACAAAATACGCGTTAATGCTTTAATTTGTAATTTTAATGATTCTGATACTATCCTGACCACGTCTTATTACTTTGTTGGACAAATATTCCATTCATATCCAATAATGAATATATAGCGGGTATAGTTTAGTGGTAAAAGTGTGATTCGTTCTATTAAAAACTTCAATAGTTAAGGGGTCTTTTTTTTTTTCATATTCCAATAAAAAACTTTATTTCTTAAAAAGATTTAATACTTTACCCCTCAATAAGATATTTGAGGGAAAAATAAAAATTCTCACGATTTCTATCCATCAAAATTTTAATAAAAAATTGGATTATGGAGTCGAGAAGCATAATTTTTTTGATTGGTTCAATTCTTCCAATTGAATGAGTATGAATAAAGGATCTATGGATCATAGTACAAAACTTTCAATCGTAACTAAATCTTCAATTTTTTGCGCTGGCGTTGTAAAAGGCAGATTGAAGCCAAATAGCTAGAAAACGATGGTTTTAGTTTACTAGAACCCTCGTCTTCTTTTTTCAGCTCGGTAGAAACAAAAGAATTTTCCTTAGGATCCCACGAGTAGAAATAGGGAACGAAGTAACTAGACTAGAAAGATTTTCTAGAATCTCCCTCTTCTAGAGGGATCATCTAGAAAGCGAGTAGCTTTAGATGCATTCGTAAAAAGCTAACATAGATGTTATGGATCTCATTTTTTTTTATCTGGTAGGAATACATCAATCTTCCATAAAGGAGCCGAATGAAACCAAAATATCATGTTCGGTTTTGAATTAGAGATGTTTAAAATGATCAACCAACGTCGACTATAACCCCTAGCCTTCCAAGCTAACGATGCGGGTTCGATTCCCGCTACCCGCTATATATTCCTTAACTTCATATGATAGAACGATGCATTATCTATTTGAATATGCATTTCTTGTATTCGCTAAATCCGTCTAATCTTTTTTCTTTTTATAAAAATGTGAAAATAGGAATGAAAGGCGTCCATTGTCTAATGGATAGGACAGAGGTCTTCTAAACCTTTGGTATAGGTTCAAATCCTATTGGACGCAATTTATTTCTATCTATCTATTCTAGATAGAGAATAGAAAAAAGAACTAGATTTTAAAAAGAATAAAAGGTCCTTTTTAAATGATTCAAATCAGAAATATTTCTCAAGTATTTCTCTTGTACTAAAAATTAAGAATAGAAAAAGAACGATCCATTTACCTTTATACTTGTTCCTGAAGTAGAAAGAGTTCGATCTGTTCCTGAATAGCTTCTCTCAAAAGGATTTCAACTTCTTCGGTGAATATCTTGGTAGAAGATAGAATTTCTTGGAATTTTGGTTTATTCTTTGTTAAGTAGGTACGTAACCCAACGAGAAATCTCTTTACCTGTCCAATTTCTAACGCATCAAGATATCCATTCGTTCCGGTGTAAATAGTAGCTATCTGATCTTCCACCGCGAGAGGGTCTGATTGGGATTGTTTGAGCAATTCACGTAATCGTTGACCTCTTGCCAATTGATTCTGAGTAGCTTTATCTAGATCAGAAGCAAATTGTGCAAAGGCTTCTAACTCTGCAAATTGAGCTAGTTCCAATTTTGATTTGCCGGCTACTTGTTTCATGGCTTTAATTTGAGCTGCCGATCCTACTCTGGAAACAGAAATACCTACATTAATAGCAGGCCTTAT